ACAAAACCCTGTGTCATTCAATAGAAAATTCCTAAATACCTATAGTATAAGGTTTCCCATTACTGGCTTCGGAATAGAAACTGAAGATCTTGGTAAAGTGTGAGTTGGCGGGTCCTAATAATTCATGAAAGGAATTATCACATTCCCACAATTCAATTAGATACAAAATTTAGAAACCCCTTTTCATGAAAAGGGGTTTTTTTTTTCTAATCCTTTCATTTCAGGTAATTGCTTGGTCGTACAGTGGTAGATAGTATTCGATGAAAGAAACAGAACAAATAATAATTGGAACAATTATCAATATTCGTGATGCAACCATTGCTGCATTAGATCCAAAGGTTCCTTCTTAACCTAGCTACAAGGAAGGGACTGAACTCTATGATATGCAAAGACAGAGTGTGAAACCTAAAATAAAAGGATAATAGCAATTGCTAGTTTTAGAATTGAGTTGGGCTCGAAATAAAGGTTTTATTTCTTCGAGAGATCATGGGATACTTTTATTTTTCTTCTCATTCGAAATATTATGTGCAATTAACCAACCTACTACTGAATGAATCTAATGATTAAAAAAGTAAAAGCGTTATCCGGCTGTTTGTTCCAAAATAGATTAGATAAATTGAAAAAGAAACGAAATGATCAAAATAAAAAAAAAAATGGAATTTTAAAATCCAATTCTTTTATTCCATAGTTACTCAAAGAGAACTTCATTTTTGATTGAAGTTACAAGACACAGTTCTTATTTACTTGACTCACGGGTTGCTTACTGAATCCGTTGATTCGGAATCACGGGATCCGTAGATGTTACAGATGACGAATCCATCTTTTTTTTTTTCTACCCCTTTACTCTCTCTTTTTTAGTGCCAATGGCTGATGAATCAAGAACGTTCAATTGGAACGGATTCTGTCAATTAGTATTTTTTCTTGTCATTGGATCTCGCAAAAATGGAAACTTAGGTAAGTGCTTTATAAACATATGTATAAAAAAGAACATATATCATTTAGCCCCTCCATGACTACTATAACTAGTTATTTCGGTTTTCTACTGGCTGCTTCAACTATAACCCCAGCTCTATTGATTGGTCTGAGCAAGATACGACTTATTTGAAATTCAAATTAATTGAATGAGCAATTCATAAAAATGAGTATTTCTGTGAGATTCCCGATATTCTATGTTCTTTCCCGTGTCAATTGCCAATTCTTGGTTATTGAGATTCATGGGCGATTCGGATTAATATTTAGAGATAGATATTACCTCTCTTTTTCTCTTCTTTCAAACAAATTTAAATGATTGAAGTTTTTCTATTTGGAATTGTGTTAGGTCTAATTCCTATTACCTTGGCCGGATTATTCGTAACTGCATATTTACAATACAGACGCGGCGATCAGTTGGACCTTTAATTGAGTAACATCTCTTTTTTTGATTGACCTCCTCTTGAATTTCCAGGAGGTCAAATTAAGGTTGCAGTTCAAGTTAGTGAAGTTATTTTATTGTGATTCGACATTAAAAGAATCACGCTCTGTAGGATTTGAACCTACGACATCGGGTTTTGGAGACCCACGTTCTACCGAACTGAACTAAGAGCGCTTTATTATGATGGGAGATACGAATGTCAAGAAAAGGATTCTTTTCGTACCCCCAATCCATCTTGTATGTATAGTATCATAAAATGATAGATTATGTCCAATTTGAATCGATCTCAATTGACCCCTCGTTACTGTCCATAGGAGAGGTAAGAGGTAATAGGTAGGGATGACAGGATTTGAACCCGTGACATTTTGTACCCAAAACAAACGCGCTACCAAGCTGCGCTACATCCCTTTCATTTGTTGTACAGTGCCATTGTAGGGAATCCCTGTCTTGTTTTCCACATCGTAATTTCCTCTATCTATATAGAATTTCTTTTTCCTTTCCATTCCTTCGATCTTATATAAAAAAGAAAAGAATTATATACATACCTAACATATAAAGGAATGAATATTTATCAGTAATGCTCAGGAAGAAGTGTTTATCTTTTTCAGTTTCAGGGACAGGTGGATCTCATCTACCGGATCATTGTATATATCCATTTTAGTTAGGGATTCCCCGTACAAATACAAATGATCTTTAACTACATATGCATCTGATCATATATATATTACAATATAGAATAAAGTCAATAAAGTTAAAGAAAAAGAAGGAGGATTTTCAATGCGAGATATAAAAACATATCTCTCCACGGCACCTGTACTAGCTACTCTATGGTTCGGGTCTTTGGCGGGTCTATTGATAGAGATTAATCGTTTATTCCCAGATGCGTTGACATTCCCCTTTTTCTCATTCTAGTTATTGACATGGGAAGAGATGAAGAAGATTAGAGATACAATAAATTATCTGTGACTAATCCCCCTCTTTTTTTTTTTTTTAGTTGTTTAGGAAAGAAAGAGAAAGAATAAAAGTGGATTGAACCTCATCGAAACTGGGGTTCAGGATAGAATTCATTTTATATAAGGAGAACAGAAATAGAAGTGTGGGTCGAGGGCAGGCTGTTCAAGATCATACAAGATAGTAAATGAAATACTGAGATTAGGAATAATTGATAGTTAGAAATAATTGTATTACTTAATAATTTTATGACTCTATTGATTGCAACGAAATCCTTCATAATTGAATTGATTTCGAGTTAGCAACTTTTCGTTTCATTCCTTTCTTCTTCTCGGCTTCTGTTCGAATCGAAAATAGAAGAATTGAGTGAATCCAAAATCCAAAGGAGGTTCATGGCTAAGGGTAAACATGTCAGAGTAGTAGTTATTTTGGAATGTACCAGTTGTGTCCGAAATGGTTTGAATAAAGAATCGCGGGGCATTTCCAGATATATTACTCAAAAGAATCGACACAATACACCTAGTCAATTGGACTTGAAAAAATTCTGCCCTTATTGTTACAAGCATACGATTCATGGGGAGATAAAGAAATAAATCGAACGGAACGCGTGTGTCACTCTTCCAAGGAAGAGGAAGAAATTACATATATATATATACAAATAAAATCCTATTTCGGTCGGATCCGAAATGAATGAATAAATGGGATTTTAGAAATAAGAAAGAAATCATGGATAAACCCAAGCGGCCCTTTCGTAAATCTAAGCGATCTTTTCATAGGCGTTTGCCCCCAATTGGATCGGGGGATCGAATTGATTATAGAAACATGAGTTTAATTAGTCAATTTATTAGTGAACAAGGAAAAATATTATCTAGACGAGTGAATAGATTAACCTTGAAACAACAACGATTAATTACTATTGCTATAAAACAAGCTCGTATTTTATCTTCGTTACCTTTTCTTAATAATGAGAAACAATTTGAGAGAACCGAGTCGATCCCTAGAACTACAGGTCCTAGAACCAGAAATAAATAAGCCTATTCCTCAATCGAATCAAAACTCTAATTGGAACTCAGATTGATGTTTTGTTCGAAAAAGCCGCGAGATTGTTGCACCGTAATAATAATAAAAAAAGAATGGGGGAAGAAGAAATCTTTTTTTTTTTTTTTATTGAAAGGTGTTCGTTCATTCCTACTACTTATCTTATCATATGAATTTCTACTATACCCTCCCGGAGTTCATTCTCCGGGGAACTCCGTTTAAAGCATTCCGGTGAATTCCTTCCAATCTCCTTATTTGATGATCTCATTGGAAATCGTGTCAAGACAATTCCTATTTGATATAGCTATTTGTGCAGGTATTTTACGATTAAGAAGCAACTGCCTCTTGTACAGATCAAGTATTAATCGACTATAACTACGGGATCCCCTATTCTCACGAGTTACTGCATTTATCCGAGTGATCCACAAGCGACGAAAACTTCTCTTTCGCCTGCCTCTATCCCGATGAGTGGAAACCAAAGCTCTCATTTTCTGTTGAATAGTAGTTCGAGTAAGTCTTGAATGAGCCTCTCGAAAGGTTGATGCAAATAAACGAATTTTTGTTCTACGTCTCCAAGCTCTATATCTTCTTCTAACTCTGGTCATTGAATCAAATGAAACTTTGATGAATAACTAATTGATTTCTTTCAGTCATTCTTTTCCCCTCTCCTGGTTTATTAATAACAAAACGGATTCTTCCGATGTATAAAATACAAATTCCAATGGCTTTTGCTACTATAACCTTCCCAACCACGATTTTTTTATTTCTTCCAGGCATTTCACCTCAAAAAAAAAAAGAAATTGTACCGATGTTAGGTATAAAAAAAATCAAAGTAGGTATAAAATAATATAGTAAATAGTGGTTTCCATCGTTTCTATGGTTACTTCTTAAACGGTGAGGTCCTCTCTATACACCGGAGCCCCTTTCCTCATTTAATCAATGTTATTGGTAACTTGTACAGTTCACACTCTTTGGCTCTACCCATGAATTATCCAGTAATAGGTCTTTTTACAATGAGATCTATCCATACAGTGACGGCATTTAATTATGAAGGTTGAATAGGTAGCTGACCCTGTTAGTCCGTTCTTGCAAGAGTAGGAGCATAATCTTTCTGCTTTTTAAATATAATATCATTTTCCCCGCTTAATGGATAACCATTTGCTACCAATGGGAAATTGCTTTTCATCTCAAATCGAGATGATTGGATTTGCACCAATGGAAACCATAAATTCCATACACAATAGCGGTAGCGGTATATGAGAGATCTTTATTTTTAGATAATGAATAGAGTTCTTCTATTCTATCTTATTCATGGGTACGGGCCATTGATACTGTAAAAATGGTCTCATTTGTTCTAGCTCATGATCTGAACGAGTCGCACATACACCCTAGTACATGTTCCTCGACGCTGAGGACATCCTCGAAGAGCAGGGGATTTCGTGACATTTCTTATTGGCTGTCTTATGTTTCTAATAAGTTGTTTAATAGTTGGCATGCTGAATCATATACAGAATGGGTTGGTTTAGATCGATCCTAACCAGATGATTATCAATTATTTCCATTTAATATTTTATTCAGGTAAGAAGATAAAAGATCAAATAATGGTTCATTCAAATTATGATTCGAAATGGAATCAAAGATTTATGTCAAATCCCCGGTATTTTCGACCGCTACAAGATCAATAATGCCATGATCTTGGGCTTCTGTTGCTGACATAAAAACATCCCTTTCCATGTCTTCGGATACAACCCATAAAGGATTGCCCGTTCTTTGTACATAAACCCTTGTGAGGGTTTCGCGGAGTTTTAGTAGTTCTTTCGCTTCCAGGATAAATTCTCCTGTGGGTGCCTCATAAAAAGAACTAGCAGGTTGATGGATCATAACCCTGATGATATAACATAATGAATGATTCCTCTACCTCGCATGATTGGGGGAAGGGATAAAGAATAACAAGCGGGGAGAAAAAAAAAAAATAGAATTGAACAACCGTACAGGCATTTTTTGTGCATTGCATACGGCTCTGCAATGGAATTTCTTTTTCTCTTCTTTCGTCGAAGAAAGAGACAAGTCGAATCCATCAGACCCGGATCGTTGAATGATCCATTTACCATCCTTCCTTTCGGAGTAATCAAAAATACTATGATGGTTCCGTTGCTTTATATATTTATCTCGTTTGTGATTCAGCAATCCCAAAGTTTCTTTCTAATCCGATCAAATCAAAATTAAGTAAAAAATGATCTTTTTTCACACTCTTTCATAACATAAATATTGGATGGAAAGAGACTTCTGGTGTGGAAGCAAAAAGGTTTGTGACGCTGAAACGGACCCCGATACATAAGATCAAATCGGAAATAACCTTTTTTTCATACTACTATCCCGATACATAATCTCATATTATATTATGAAAAAAAAAAATAATAATAATAGTTTGCTCATATCGAACTTGAAATGCCATGCTATTATGACTTAATTATTTTATTCATATTCCATATGGCGAAGGCATAGTCTTTTTTTTTTTTTTTTTTCTCAAATCAAAAAACTCATTGGCGCCAAGCGTGAGGGAATGCTAAACGTTTGGTAATTTCTCCTCCGACCAGGATGAAAGATCCCATTGAAGCGGCTAATCCCATGCATATTGTATGCACATCTGGTGGCACAAATTGCATAGTATCATAAATAGCTATTCCTGGGATTACCCATCCGCCGGGAGAATTTATAAACAAATAAAGATCTTTGGTATCATCTTCTATGCTGAGATATACCATGAGACCAACAAGTTGATTCGAGATCTCGCTATCAACTTGTTGGCCTAAAAAAAGTAATCTTTCTCGATGAAGTCGGTTGATTAGGACAAAATTGTATTCCTTAGGAACCGTACACGCACCTTTGGATGCATACGGTTCAAAAAATCAAAATTGAGAAAAAAAAAAGAAATGTGTCGATTCCAGCCCTATTTCTTTTTTCGTAGCAGGCTTTTTCCTAATGAAGGGGCTTTTTCTTTCATTTTCAAGAAACACGAGTTTTGACTTGCTTCCCTATCTATATAAAAAAGAATTCACTGAACTTATCGAACTAACCTCTCATTGATGTATTGTTTCATCGAGATCCAAATCACTATGTCATTTTCTTGTTCCCGAATGGGCCTCTTCAACTCTTTTAGGTTTATGCTCTACTCCGGGTAAAGGTCTGCCCGAATTCCATTTGTACATATAGGACAAATGATTCCAGTACCACTTCTTTTTGCTACGACTTTCTTCTTTTTCAATTTGTTTTATGCCTTCCACAAAATATTCGATGTATTCACCATATTATTCCATTCCATTGATTGGCGAGATCACTCATATGGTATAAAGAAATCATTTAGGATAGGGTGGGAATCATACATAGATTCCCGATTTGGTATTTTCTGAACGGAGCCTGTATACTTCATTTTATTGGTCCAAGCCAACCATAAATTCTTTTAATTGATAATATGGATCCCCCAACCAAAAATAAATTGATCTAATTGCACTTCACGCTTCGAATTATTGATGGTTCAATCAATCTTTCTTGGGCGAAATAGAGGATATCTCGATCGGGGGAGAAAACGGGGAAATCCCATATGACCCAATATGTCTGACAAGTCACACTATACGTCAACCCAAACTGCATCTTCCTCTCCAGGACTCCGGAAAGGTACTTTTGGAACACCAATGGGCATTAAATGAAAGAAAAAGGAGTTAAGTACTCTATTTCACTTTGATGTGGAAACGTAATAAACAATATAAACAATGGGTTTATTGTCTTCATAATATTGTCATTTATCGTATTTTATCGATCGATTGGAAGATTCATGGAGGAAGACGGAATAAAGGAAAATTCTTACGAACGGATCGTTCGAATGATAAACAAGTATCTATAAATTCGCTCACAAAAAATAGGACTAATCGCCCCATTGCGTATTGGTACTTATTGGGTATAGAATAGATCTGCTTCTTTTTGTTCCTACGAGCAGAAGTTCCATTATTACCAACGTAACAGAATAAATATTAACCCTTGTTTCGAGATAATCCAACGAAAAGGTGAGGTCCATAGCATAGTTATTTCCAATGCGATAAAGTGACATAGTGTCTATTTTTTTTTTTGAGAAAGGGGTATTTCCATGGGTTTGCCTTGGTATCGTGTTCATACCGTCGTATTGAATGATCCTGGTCGGCTGCTTTCTGTCCATATAATGCATACCGCTCTAGTTTCTGGTTGGGCCGGTTCGATGGCTCTATACGAATTAGCAGTTTTTGATCCTTCTGACCCCGTTCTTGATCCAATGTGGAGACAAGGTATGTTCGTTATACCCTTCATGACTCGTTTAGGAATAACCAACTCATGGGGCGGTTGGAGTATCACAGGAGGAACTATAACGAATCCGGGTATTTGGAGTTACGAGGGTGTGGCCGGGGCACATATTGTGTTTTCTGGCTTGTGCTTCTTAGCAGCTATCTGGCATTGGGTGTATTGGGACCTAGAAATATTCTGTGATGAACGTACGGGAAAACCCTCTTTGGATTTGCCCAAGATCTTTGGAATTCATTTATTTCTCTCAGGGGTGGCTTGCTTTGGGTTTGGCGCATTTCATGTAACAGGCTTGTATGGTCCTGGAATATGGGTGTCCGATCCTTATGGCCTAACCGGAAAAGTACAATCTGTAAATCCAGCATGGGGCGCGGAAGGTTTTGATCCTTTTGTTCCGGGAGGAATAGCCTCTCATCATATTGCAGCAGGTACATTGGGCATATTAGCGGGTCTATTCCATCTTAGTGTCCGCCCACCCCAACGTCTATACAAAGGATTACGTATGGGCAATATTGAAACTGTCCTTTCCAGTAGTATCGCTGCTGTCTTTTTTGCAGCTTTCGTTGTTGCTGGGACTATGTGGTATGGTTCAGCAACTACCCCGATCGAATTATTTGGTCCCACTCGTTATCAGTGGGATCAGGGATACTTCCAGCAAGAAATATATCGAAGAGTTGGCGCCGGTCTAGCCGAGAATCTGAGTTTATCGGAAGCTTGGTCTAAAATTCCTGAAAAATTAGCTTTCTATGATTACATCGGTAATAATCCGGCGAAAGGTGGATTATTCAGAGCAGGCTCAATGGACAACGGGGATGGAATAGCTGTTGGATGGTTAGGACACCCTATTTTTAGAGATAAAGAAGGGCATGAACTTTTTGTACGTCGTATGCCTACTTTTTTTGAAACATTTCCAGTAGTTTTGGTAGACGGAGACGGAATTGTTAGAGCCGATGTTCCTTTTAGAAGGGCAGAATCGAAGTATAGTGTCGAACAAGTGGGTGTAACTGTTGAGTTCTATGGTGGCGAACTCAATGGAGTCAGCTATAGCGATCCTGCTACTGTGAAAAAATATGCTAGACGTGCCCAATTGGGTGAAATTTTTGAATTAGATCGTGCTACTTTGAAATCCGATGGTGTTTTTCGGAGCAGTCCAAGGGGTTGGTTCACTTTTGGACATGCTACGTTTGCTTTGCTCTTCTTTTTCGGACACATTTGGCATGGTGCTAGAACCTTGTTCAGAGATGTTTTTGCTGGTATTGACCCAGATTTGGATGCTCAAGTGGAATTTGGAGCATTCCAAAAACTTGGAGATCCAACTACAAGGAGACAGGTAGTCTGATACAACATTGCTATGGTATCTTTCGCCTCTATATTTGATTTTTTTATTTGACAGAAGGTACCGTAGAAATATTGATTTTCATCATCGCCTTTCTTTGCTCTTGTCCTTTCTTTATCTGGGAAATGATCCCAAATGAACAGGTGTGGAAGCTATAATTGTAAACCACGATCGAATCTATGGAAGCATTGGTTTATACATTCCTGTTAGTATCGACTTTAGGGATAATCTTTTTCGCTATATTTTTTCGAGAACCGCCTAAGGTCCCGACTAAAAAGATGAAATGATTTTTCATTATCTTAATTGAAGTAATGAGTCCCCCATATGGGGGACTCATTACTTCAATTAGTCCCCGTGTTCCTCGAATGGATCTCTTAGTTGTTGAGAGGGTTGCCCAAAAGCGGTATATAAGGCGTACCCTGTAAAGCTTACAAGTGAACCAGATATGGAGATGGCGACTAAGGTTGCTGTTTCCATTATTAGAAATTTCAAGACCGCGATGGATCTATGCTACGATAAGATCGTTTATTTAAAACGGAATAGTATACAAAGTCAACAGATCTCAACCAATGAAATAGTATTTATGGCTACACAAACCGTTGAGGGTAGTTCTAGATCTGGGCCAAGACGAACTATTGTAGGGGATTTATTGAAACCATTGAATTCGGAATATGGTAAAGTGGCTCCTGGATGGGGAACCACCCCATTTATGGGTGTCGCAATGGCTCTATTTGCAATATTCCTATCTATTATTTTGGAGATTTATAATTCTTCCGTTTTACTGGATGGGATTTCAATGAGTTAGGTCCATAAGGCTTTTCAATCAAAAATGAATCACTTAGGACTCAGATTTATAGTCCATTCTGGTAGTTCGACCGTGGAATTCCGTTGTTTCGGTATTTCCGGAATATGAGTGTGCGACTTGTTATAATTGA